CGTTGAGAAATATTTCTAATTCGAATCATTCAAAATGGATTTCTTGGTCTAGTTATAAAAAAAAAAATAGATGGAAATAAATTGCGTCCAATAGGATTTGAACCTATACCAAAGGTTTAGAAGACCTCTGTCCTATCCATTAGACAATGGACGCTTTTCATTCCTATTTTCTTCTTTCGCATTCTTCTTTTCTCTTGTTCGTTCGGATAAAATGTGATTACGATTACACGGAAAATCCTTTACTTTAGTACTTTAGGGAATAAAAAAAAATAAGGATGCATACCCAAATTTATGATGTATAATATAATCAAGGAATGGAGTATGGAGCGGGTAGCGGGAATCGAACCCGCATCGTTAGCTTGGAAGGCTAGGGGTTATAGTCGACGTTGGTTGATCATTTTTAACTTAACGCCTCTAATTCAAAACCGAACATGAAATTTTGGTTTCATTCGGCTCCCTTATGGAAGATCAATGTATTGCCAGACCCAGAGAAAAAATGGGATCCATAACATCTATGTCAGCTTTTTTTTCTGTCTGAAAGCACCCCAAGCTACTCGCTTTCTAGATGATCCTTCTAGATCAGGGGGATTATATCAAACCCGTCTAGTCTAGTTACTTCGTTCCCTATTTCTACTCAACTCACGGGATCCTGAGGAAAAGAATTTTGTTTCCACCGAGCTGAAACAATATGTTGACAGTTTTAGTAAACCAAAACCATCGTTTTCTAGCTATTGGCTTCAATCTTTTCCCTTTAAAACACAAAAATTGAAGATCTAGTTACGATTGGAAATAAACTTTTGTATCTTCATCCATGGACCCCTTGCTCATACTCATTTAATTGGAAGAGTTGATCCAATTCAAAAAAATTATGCTTCGCGACCCCATAATCCCATTTTTTTTATTCAATTTATAATTGACCTTTGGATACAAACCGCGAGAATGTCTATTCTTCCCCAAATATGCCTTTGAGAGGTAAAGGATTAAACCCTTTTAAGAAATAAAGTTTTTTGTCGGAATATGAAAAACCGAAAGACCCCTTAACTATTTAAGTTGTTAAAAGAACGAATCACACTTTTACCACTAAACTATACCCGCTACATTTTCATTATTGTATATATTATTATATATGAATGGACTCTTTGTCGAACAAAGAAAGGGGATGGGGCCACAATCAAGATAGTATCAGAATCATGAAAATGATAGCGTTAACATGTATTCCGCTCTGCTGGGGATTTAAAGAAAAAAAGGGCGAAGAGCAGAAAACTCATTTAAATAATATAAATAATATTTTAAATAATATATAAATAATATATAATATCAATATATAATATCAAATAAATAATAATATACTTTTACTTTTCTGGGAAGTCATTACTGACAGTCCGGGCTCCTAAGGAACCATTGAAGTTGGACCATAAATATGTGTGTTTAAATTATATTATAAATATGAAATACATGTGTTTAATATTTTTTAATATTTAAGTTTATTGTTTATTTAATCTATACATGATGTGTGCCTATATATGTTTTTTATTCCAGTTTTTTACAGTAAAGTAAGTCAATTTATAAAAAGAATAAAAAAATTATATAAAAATTATATTATAAAAATTATATTATAAAAATTATATTATATATATTATATAATAATATAATAATAAATATAATAATAATAATAGAATATCAATTCTGAATAATAAGAAATAGCATTTTCATCATAGAATGGGAATAGAAACGGCCCTTGGTACTACTTTAATAACAAGTATTTATAATTTGATATTAAATCATGATTAGATCATTTGATCTATAAATGATTCATTGGAACAAAAAATAAGTAATGACCGGCCCTTACTTAAGTTAAGGGGGCCGGGGGAATAAACCTTTCGTACAAAATCACAAAAGTAAGGTATTCTTTCTATTGGTGATATCCGTTTCAAATCATTATATAAATTTAATTGTTGATATGATCCAATTTGTAGATAGCGTATATTTATTTATATATTTATATTTATTTTATATATTTTGTATATATCTTTCTAATTCTAATAAGAAAGGAAGACGAGGTTTTTTTTTTTGATCAATCTTTACTTCAACTTTACGTGTTACATCACATAAAAATTTTTCAATTTTGAATTGGGAGAGATGGCTGAGTGGACTAAAGCGGCGGATTGCTAATCCGTTGTACGAGTTTAATTTGTACCGAGGGTTCGAATCCCTCTCTCTCCGCTATCCCTCATCACTTGAGAGTTTTGAATTCGAAAAAATCTCTATCTCTTTATTTTTATTTTATTTTAAAATAGTTAAATCTATGGAATAGATAAAAAAATAAGAAAAAATAATTCAGAAAAAAGGAAAGGAAGATCTAAAAATCTCTTATGTTATGTTTATTCTTCACGTCCAGGATTGCGTCCTGGATCATTAGATAAGAATCCGAAGATGAAGAGAGAAACAAAGAATATCACCACGGTATAAACGAAGAGTTTGAGAGTAAGCATTACACAATCTCCAAGATAAGATCATTTTTTTTTTTTTAATTGAAAAGGGGAATAGATTACCTATTCTTTCTTTTTTTTGTACCACATATGCTATTTTGACATGACATGTCTCAAAAAAAAATGCAGTGTTTTCCTGAAAAAAAAAAAGTAATTTTAACGAATTTCTTTGGAATAAGATTCTGATTCCTTCGTAATCAAAATTTTCTTGTTATATCCACAATTAGGTATTGTGGAAGACCTAATAAAGTCTTTCTTCACCGGAAGGTCAGAACAGAACGAGGGAAATAAATTGATCAAAATTTAATGCCATTCATTGCTACGGTTATTCAATATATAAAATTTCCATTTTTGAATCGAGGGTTTATAATATAAGACTTATCTGATCTTATCAATTTTTAGAATCTTTTTTTATTAAAAAAATAATGAATTTAGGAGAATATTAAAGATTTCATCGAAAACTTACAGCAGCTTGCCAAACGAAGGCTAATAGAAAAAAGAGTACAGGTATAATGGGCATAACGTCTACGAGTGGATTGAAAAAGGCATAAGCCTCTGGCAATTTGGCGAAGAAAAAACTACTCGAACAAGGGGTGGGATTAAGACAGATACAGATGAAACTAAAGATATTAAGCATAGCAAACATTTCGTTCTTGTGGATTAGATAATTTTATTTTGATTGAGTTACTTTATTTTATATAATATATTTTATATAATATAAATTTATATAATATAAAATTTATATAATATAAAATTTATATAAAAAAATATAAGGTAAAAAAAAAAAAGGATTTTTTGGCATGCTTTTTTTTTTTCTTTGATTGAACTCTCCCAAATCAAAAATCCCTCTTTCAATTCTCATTCAAATGAGAATACAAAGACTTATACTTTCATACAATATCTTAATTGAATTCCATATAATGATCAATTCATTTTTGGATTCTATATCTACATGTATAGAATTCTAGCAATAACATATCACATAGGTATTTGGGCTAGAATTAACGAATAACCAATATTCATATTATATATTATATAATTTATATTTATATAATTATATATTATATTCGCTAATATTAGTGTATAATATTAGGGTATTAGTGTTTATTAGTTTAGTGTCGAATAGAAATCAAAATGGGGCGTGGCCAAGCGGTAAGGCAACGGGTTTTGGTCCCGTTACTCGGAGGTTCGAATCCTTCCGTCCCAGATCGTTTCTACCAGAAACGGGCAAATTGGATCACAATGTATCCAACATTAAACAGAAAATTGTTAATGTTAAATTAAATAGAACGAACAATCTGTCGTTCTGAATTCTTAAGAATGATTCTTAAGAATTTATTTAGTTTCTTACAAACATAATCAAGTGTCAAATGCGGTTGGAAATACATATTTTGATTTTTTTTTGTTTTACTTAATTTTTAAATCTTTGATACTTGAAGAAGTGTGAGAAATCGATACTATCGAGAAACTTCCAACTCGTGGATCATTGGAATAGTTTATTTGATTCAAAATTTATTTTATTCCAGGATTGGGAATCCATTAAGGGCCTTTCTTTGAGATTTATAATTTATTTATTCGAGAAAAATGAGATCCTTGCTGAGCCTTCTCCGAAAATACTTAATCTATCTAATCTATCTATAGTACTCATTTATCTATATCTATTTTATCTATATCTATAGATAAATAGGTACTATAGATAGATAATATAGACTATAATCGACTATACTCTCGTACCGGCTATAGGCTATATATATGTATATATATATAATGTATAATTATATATTATATATATTATATATAATATATACCCAGATATACCGGTTGAGCCAATGACTATTCATGATTTCATATTGAATCAATTCCATATCGGTTCGAAATTAAATTAGAGAAATTTTATGGTAAAACTTCGTTTGAAACGATGTGGTAGAAAGCAACGTGCGACTTGAAGGACATGATCGACTGTGGATTCTTACATCCACCATTTTCTATAAGAATGAAGATGCTCTTGGCTCGACATATTTTGTTCTGTTCTACTAGAAACCTAATTTGTGTTGGGTTCTAATCTAACTAGTACATGATGAAGCTCGAGCAGAAAGTATTGATTCATTTCATTTAGTGGGGGGAAGAATCTAGGGTTAGTGACAATCAAAACCAATAAGTTGAACCAACTTTGTAAGTATATCCTCCATATATAATCCATATATAAATCGAAATAAGGTTAAAATTCAAACAAGTTTGAAATAAAGTAAGATTTGTCGGAATTGGTAAAACTATTTCGATCAACAAAAGTGTATTACAGGGGAATCAATTGTTCGTATTTTTTTCCATAGTAAGAAAAAACAAACAAAAGGTATGTTGCTGCCGTTTTGAAAGGAGTAAGGATCACCGAAGTAATGTCTAAACCCAATGATTTCACAAAGCAAGGATAAAGGATTCCGGAACAAGGAAAGATTATTTTCAATTGTCTCAACAATTGGATCAAAATGCGGAATAAACATAAATTCCAGGCGAGACAAACAAAAGAGGTTAGAGACGACTCAATAAAATAAATGTCTAAAGATTTCCCTTCGAACTCTTTCAGAATTATTCGACTTGAGTTATGAGTACGAATGAGATCTCTTTTTCTTACGTAAGGAAGAAGAAAAAGCCACTTAAATCATAGTCTAATTCATGATTTTATGGATCCATTTGCTATTATATACAGAAATGAGAATCATTTTTTCTCGAGCCGTATGAGGAGAAAACCTCCTATACGTTTCTAGGGGGGGCATTGTTTATTTATATCTATCCCAATGAGCCATCTATCGAATCGTTGCAATTGATGTTCGATCCCGAAGAGACGGAAGAGATCTTCGAAAAGTGGGTTTTTACGATCCGATAAAGAATCAAACCTATTCAAATGTCCCCGCTATTCTATATTTCCTTGAAAATGGCGCTCAACCCACAGTCACTGTTCATGATATTTTAAGGAGGGCAGAATTATTTAAAGAAGGAATCTCGAATTAATTGTTAATTTAATTATTTTATTTAATTCATTAAATTTTAAATTAATTAAATTAAAGTAAAAATATTAAATAAAAACCCGTCTTTTTTTGATTCAAATTTATTATTTATGTTGTGCCAATCCAACGCAAGACCTTATTTTATTTACTTAATTTGTTTTATGAGCATTCTATTCATATTGACAATGACGTATTGAACAAATATAATTCAATCATAGATAAATGGATCTGTTTATCCCTACCCCATATTATATTGATTTTTCCTTCACATCTGTCAAATGATGTGTTGACAGATTTACTGTCAGACAAGACGTATTTTATTAATGAAAAAAAAAAAATGGGTCAAGGTTTTGATTTTGACAAGGTCCCTCAGGACAATCCAATTAATTTTTTTCGATCGTATCTATATCGTATCTATATATTTATCCGGGTTGCTAACTCAATGGTAGAGTACTCGGCTTTTAAGTGCGACTATGATCTTTTACACATTTGGATGAAGCAACGAATTCGTCCAGACTATTGGTAGAGTCTAGAGGACCACGACTGATCCTAAAAAAAGGTAATGAAGGAAAAAACAGCATGTCGTAATAAAATAGAACTTGGAATTTATCCTTACAGGATTGTTTTAAGTTATAAAATATTGTTTTTATTTTTGGAAGGGGACAAAATGAATTCACATTTAATTTGGGTCTAGTGAATAAATGGATAGAGTTCTATAGCCCTAATTCCTAATTCTAGTAAAACAAAAAGCAACGAGCTTATATTCTTAATTTGAATAATTACCCGATCTAATTAGACGTTAAAAATAGATTAGTGCCCAATGCGGGGAGGGAAAGGGTTTTCCTGTGAGTGAATCATTGATTCTTATTCTTTTTTTTATAAAAAAAAAAAAAATCCTAATTATATTATTTTATATGTAGAAATTGGAGATGGATGTGTAGAAGAAATAGTATACTGATAAAGAGAATCTAATTTTTTCCAAAATCAAAAGAGCGATTGGGTTGCAAAAATAAAGGATTTTTTACCCTTTTGTAATTATAATTTTGTAATTATAATGAAGATAAACCGATTGTATAGTATATAAAAGGGGAAGAAAGGGATCCTGTTGATTGGACTCCAGACCTCCGGGGTATATTTTTTTTCTATTTCTATATATATTATCTATATACATAATATAATATATATATACCTTGATATATATACCTTGTTCGGACCATATTGCACTATGTATCATTTGATAACCCAAGAAATGCCCCCGGTGTCTCTGTTTCAAGTCGAAAAATTTAAATGGAAGAATTACAAGGATATTTCAAAAAAGATGGATCTCGTCAACAATACTTCCTATATCCGCTTCTCTTGCAAGAGTATATTTACACACTTGCTCATGATCATGGGTTAAATGGTTCGATTTTTTACGAACCCATGGAAATTTTTGGTTCTGACAATAAATCTAGTTCAGTACTTGTAAAACGTTTAATTACTCGAATTTATCAACAAAATTATTTGATTTATTCGGTTAATAAATCTAACCAAAATCGATTCGTTGAGCACAATAATTATTTTTATTCTCATTTTTTTTATTCTAAAATGGTATCAGAAGGTTTTTCAATAATTGTAGAAATTCCATTCTCACCGCGATTAGTATCTTCTACCGAAGAAAAAGAAATACAAAAATCTCATAATTTACGATCTATTCATTCAATATTTCCCTTTTTAGAGGACAAATTATCTCATTTAAATTATGTGTCAGATATACTAATACCCTATCCCATCCATCTGGAAATTTTGGTTCAAATCCTTCAATGCTGGATTCAAGATGTTCCCTCTTTACATTTATTGCGACTCTTTCTTCATAAATATCATAATTTGAATAGATTTATTCAGAGTAATAAATCTATTTACGTTTTTTCAAAAGAAAATACAAGACTATTTCGCTTCCTGTATAATTCTTATGTAGCTGAATGCGAATTTTTATTAGTTTTTCTTCGTAAACAATCCTATTATTTACG